TTTTGCTTGTGCTTAATCTTTCCCGATTCAATTAGAAATCATCTAAAAGAACTTGTTATAAGTGAATTTATTGCAGTCTTTCATGAATGGTTTTGTGTCCGAATCCTTTTTTTTTGACTCTGCGCCAGTAATTTCACTATAATTATATTATTAGTGAACAATAATGGAAAAATTCCTTCAGATTCTATTCGTTTCATATTCATAGAGATAGGGGACATAATTCACATGGATATAGTAAGTCTCGCTTGGGCTGCTTTAATGGTAGTCTTTACGTTTTCCCTTTCACTCGTAGTATGGGGAAGAAGTGGACTCTAGAGGTATTACTAATTTAATAATTGGATTGAGGAATCAAACTGTATCAATTTTTTTCTAGATGGTTTTGCAAAACCTTTTATTTGAAATTCACTATAATTAATTAATATTAATTAATTTAATTAATTTTTATTAGTCTTCATTTAGATTTAGAAATTTTTTGGTTCTAATGTAGTAATGTATTCTATGACTAATATAGATGAATAATACCTTTTCAATCAAAATCAAACAAATATTTCAATAATTCCCATTTTCGTATTCCGAGAATCTAAAGGATACGGATGGTAGACAATTTTTTAAAAAGAAATAAAAAATTCTTTCTCAATTTTCTATTTAGATGAACCGTCTCTTACCAGAGTTATATATGGACAATGCGGGGCAAGGGAACCCCACCCCTTTTTTTGTTTTTTTTTTCATTTTCTTTTATTTCCTCCTTTCCTGTTCAAATGGAAAAGAAAGTAGTTCTTTTTTTTCATAAGATCTTGTCTTGGTCTAGTCACATATTGCGCACTTACTTATTTTAGCAATTTGATTTAGGCTATGTTTTATTTAACTCATTTCATACCATGGATCAAAGGTTCAAAAATCGGTAAGGTATACTTTCGAAACGAAATACGAAGAAGTTACTATAGAACTCTTTTGATCATCTGTTAACTCTTCAATCAATTACTTCTTTGAAATGTAAAAAAAGAGATTATTTGATTTTTTTTATTAATATATATTCCATTTTTCTTTCCTTCATGGATTTGATTCTTTTTTGATGGATACCGAGATTCATATAGAAACTAATAAGAAATCCGGGAATGAAAAAATCACAAGACAAGTAAAGTCTTGCAATTTTTTCAGATTGAAATCAAGACAACTAAAATGGATCAAACAAAGAAAAAAAAATGGAGATAGGACGGCCATTCCATATATCTAATTGATATCGACATCTATGAAGATAGATATTGTAAATTGATTTCTATTAAGTTTGGATCTTTATACATTACAACTTTATACATTCCTAACATTCCTAAAATTAGAATAGTATAGTATGATAGAAAGAAATATCTGAATCTTTCTACCATACTATACTAATGACGAGAAGTCAAGTTTTATTCAAATTAATCGCCTTGGCTGATTGTTTTTACATATATTATAAGTAAAAAAGCAGTAGGAACTAGAATGAACAGCGCAGTAGCAATAAATGCGAGAATATTTACTTCCATAATTTCATTGTTTTTTTTACTTCGCAATAACTCGGGATTTAATCCCATAGAGATGAAAAGTTTTTCACTTGTAAATTCAATGCGATGAATTCCATTTCAATGACATCGAATCGGATCAATATCATGAATAAGAATATCTAAGCTATCAAATCGATTCACCGTCGAGAATTGAATAGTATAACATAGGAAAATATTTGATTCACACCCAATAAAAAATTTGTGATTCCTGGTCCAAGCAAAAGAATTCGTTTCCTTTATTGATATTGTTATTCTTTTCCACTCTTTCTTTTTCTCCACTCTTTCTTTTTCTCCACTCTTTCTTTTCTATAACCCACTGCCTCCTTGTACAATCATCTAATGAAGTATCATCTGACTGCTTTTCCACTCCCAATGTTTACAAAAAAACAAAAAACCAAGCAAAAAAGAGAAAAAATTCCATTTATACATATAAATATGTGCTCCCGATAAAAATAACAAAGATATGACACTCTATTCTATTAAGGGACGGACCGGGGAAATCGAAAAAAGGGCTCCGGTATAGTATCTTTTTGAATCCTGAATGTGCTGAGTGCTGCCAATAATGTTAGAAATTCACATATCTTTCTCTGTCATCAATGGACACGGGTTGAAGTACTGGAAATTCCCATATTTTTTTTTGATCAGAAATGCGAAAAAAAAAATATTGTGAGAATTCAATTCTGCCATTTGCGTCCCCTTTCACAGAAAAGGGAGGGACGAATTGATGTATTTTTTTTATTGGATCCGTCGGGTCGGGACTGACGGGGCTCGAACCCGCAGCTTCCGCCTTGACAGGGCGGTGCTCTGACCAGTTGAACTACAATCCCATGGAAATAAAAAAAGTGCGCAGCATACACATATTCTATTCTTAATATAGAATTCAAGCCATTTTTGATTTAGATTAGAATGGTCATGTTGTAACAAATAAATGGAAGCGCAAGTGGATATATTGATATCCA